ATGGCTCTTTGTTGTTCAAAACGAAGGGTTTCATTTTTGTAATTTTCTAACCGTTCCAAACTATCAGAAGTAGCATTAATCAAATTCGCTTTTTCTCGTTCTATCTCAGAATATCCATTCACTCGATATTCATCCGCTTCTGTTTCCACTTTACGTAAGCGGTCTCGGGCTTTTTCAAGCTGCTCAATGGCGCTTCTACGTAATTCTTCTGAATTTCGAATAGTACTCAAAATCCTCTGTTTTCGATTATCTAATAAATCAGTTAATGAAAGTAGATTTTCTTACCATTAATTTCACAACTTACATAATCTCCTCCCGAACCAAACATGAATCTTTCGATTCATTTGGCTCTCACGCTCAACTATTTAATTTATAGGCATTCCCATATATATATATATATTTTTTTAATGTAATGAGCCTGTTCTCTCTTTTCTGTTTGTATTTTTAAAGATATCGAAATTTATACAAGACCAGACTATTTCGAGAACTCTTCTGACCAGACAAAAAATCCGTAATTGTCAGTAAAGTTGTTTCTTTATTTTTTATTTCTTTCTTATTTTTTCTTAATTTTATTGATTTATTAATTATTTATTCAAATCCAAAAATTCTTATTTTATACGTAGGTTGTCCGTTCAGCATTGTATAAAAAAAGCAAAGTATATTCCTTTTTTTGTAGGAAACGGTTCAAACGATTTTATCCATATGAGTGTTCTATATCGGATAAATTACCAACTATTTATTTTGATTGAAATTTTAAACCTTTTTTTGTACTAACATAGTGGTAGAAAGAGTACCCCGTTATGCCTGGACTTCAAACAGTTTAGTTTTAACCATGTTCATGGCCCCAAATTATTGGTTGATAGAGAATCAAAGTGAATTTACCAATAAATCACGAAATGCTATGGTTCTTACATATGATTTATTAATTTATTCATAAGTAATTCGTCGGGATCCGCACCTTTATTTGTTATTTATATATACTATTTTTCTTTTCTAAATTATACCATTTCTAAAGAAAATCATTTAACATAAAAAATAAAGTGCAGTTGGTTGTATCCAACCCATTCTTGAAATACACAACTCGCACACACTCCCTTTCCAAAATAAATCAACACACCAAGCACTACGCTTAGATTTATTGGATTTGTTGCTAAAATATCGGTATTAAACCCAAAACTCCCGGCGGATGGCCAATGGCCCAAGGAAACGAAAGAATCGGTTACATTTTTCATATGTTCTCCTCTTATAGATAGGACTAACAAAAAATAGAGTTCTTTTTGTATTACTTCGACCTCTTTTTTTTATTGACTTCTTATTTATTTTATTATTTTTAAGTTTTGACCAATCAATATTCAATATAATATAAGTATCTTATTGGGTTAGGTCGCGGGTCTTACGTCAATCGTCAAATACCTTATTTGTATTTGTTGCAATCTTTGCTAAAAAGAAAAAGGATTTTTTTTTAATTGTACTAAGAACGGGAAGGAAGAAAGCGAGCGGATCCGCTAATTCCTCATCCTCAAATCAGTCCTTCCCGAGGGTATTGTTTCAACGAATAAGTAATTGTAAGAGTAAAGTCTTGATATAATTCGAAGAATCAAAACGACAAGTCTAAGTTAATAAAATAAGAAAAAAAGTACGTAACATACTTTTTTTTCTTATTTCTAGTATTAAATTAAACAAAAGGATTCGCAAATAAAAGTGCTAATGCCACGACCAACCCGTAAATTGTTAAAGCTTCCATGAAAGCCAGACTTAGTAATAAAGTACCTCGTATTTTACCTTCTGCTTCTGGCTGTCTCGCAATACCTTCTACAGCTTGGCCTGCAGCAGTACCTTGACCAACTCCAGGTCCAATAGAAGCAAGCCCTACGGCTAATCCAGCAGCAATAACGGAAGCGGCAGAAATCAGTGGATTCATAGTAAACTAAGTTCCTCGCACAAAAAAAGAAATGGTTAATGATACAATCAACCAATGAATTATTATTTATTTTTTTATCACTAAATATCACTAAAATATATTATATCTGGTCGAAATAACTAAAACCCCAAGAAATAATAATCTTACTGAATCATCAGAACTATTTCGATATCTTGTTTTTAGTTACTATCCATGATGGAATTTTTTCTATAAATCCATATGAATATAATTCTAGTTATTGCATTTTTTTCAAACCTTTTTTCATTCAATTCTTCGTTCTTTACTATTCTATGTCCTTGAATTGATCCATTTATTCAAGGAATGCATAATCACAGACGAAATAAAAGAAAAGGACTTCTATCGAAATCTAAATGCAGTGAGATAGGAAATAATATGGGTATGCTATATAACTAGTGAATATCTAATATCACATATACATTTATTTCTTCCATACCGTAAACCATTCCTATTTCATATTACATTGAGTCCTAATTTTAGAATTCTTCTTTGAAACATACGTGGGATCTAGAATTATCTATATATAAATAAGGTATTAATATGCTTAGTTTAACCCACCCAATCTATTCTTTTTTTAATAGCACGCCGAAAACAGATAACAATCATTATTTAAATTATAAATTGTAATATTGAAATTGACCGAACAACTAACAAATAGAAATAAAATATCAATCGGACAGGTAACAATAAATGAATCAAAATCTTAGGAAAAATATCTTTTATATCTTTTTCCTGAGATTTTTTTTTTACAATTAAAAAATATCGTACATCTTTTCTGCTACGGCTCTAGATCATATATACATCTATATTTGCATCTATTATATTTACCAACCAAGTTTATTATCATTATATTGAACTATCATGAATTGGGATAAACTTAACAAAAAAAGGATTTCGAAAGCTAATCAATGATGACCCTCCATGGATTCACCTATATAAGCCGCAGCTAAAGTTGCAAAAATAAGAGCTTGAATACCACTTGTAAATAATCCAAGAAACATGACAGGTATAGGAACTACCGAAGGTACTAAAGAAACAAGAACAACAACTACTAATTCATCAGCTAATATATTTCCAAAAAGTCGAAAACTAAGTGATAAAGGTTTTGTGAAATCTTCTAAAATGTTAATTGGTAAAAGTATTGGAGTTGGTTGAATATATTTCCCGAAATAACTCAATCCTTTTTTTGTAAGACCCGCATAGAAATATGCCACTGACGTGGGTAAAGCTAAAGCAACAGTAGTATTTATATCATTCGTTGGCGCAGCTAACTCTCCGTGGGGTAACTCTATGAGTTTCCAAGGTAAAAGGGCGCCTGACCAGTTAGAAACAAAAATAAATAGGAACATAGTTCCAATAAAGGGAACCCAAGGACCATATTCTTCCCCAATCTGAGTTTTGCTTAAGTCTCGAATGAATTCAAGGACATATTCGAAGAAATTTTGACCGTCGGTCGGAATGGTTTGTGGATTCCGAACAGCTATAGTGACCGAACCTAATAAGATAGCAATTACGACCCATGAAGTGATAAGTACTTGAGCATGTACTTGTAAACCCCCTATTTGCCAATATAAATGTTGGCCTACTTCTACACCCGATATATCGTATAATCCTTTAAGTGTGTTAATGGAACATGGTATAACATTCATATTGTCCTCCGACATAAATCGAACTTAAAAAAAGGGAATTATTTTGATTCAACCGTCTAATCTATTCCTCAACTCACCCATTTTAATAATACATGGTATATTTAGGATACCAAATAATGACATAATATGCCCAGTACTTTTTATTCTTTCATTGAAATATAGGAATAATAACCAATCCAATAAATCTATGAGGTTCTCAAAGTAATTGACTTATCTTTATTATTAATCATAATGAACGATTTCTTATATAGCTAGAACTACCCTCACAAATTGCGGATACTAATTTGTTAAGAATCAACCGTATTGAGGCTATAGCGTCATCGTTGGCTGGGATCGAAATATCCGCAAGATCGGGATCACAATTTGTATCGATTAAACAAATCGTCGGAATCCCCAAAATAATACATTCTCGAAGAGCTGTATATTCTTCTTGCTGATCAATAATAATTACAATATCAGGTAACTCCGTCATATATTTGATCCCGCCTAAATATGTTTGCAAAGTAGATAATTGTCTCTTCAACATTGCTGCATCTCTTTTGGGGAGACGGTTGAATTTACCCATTTTTTGCTCCGCTCTTAAGTCCCTGAACTTATGAAGTCTCGTTTCTGTAGTGGACCAATTCGTTAACATACCACCGAGCCATTTTTTATTAACATAATGACACCGAGCCCTTCTTGCAGCTGATGCTACTAAGTCAGCTGCTTTATTTTTGGTACCAACTATTAAAAAATGTTTTCCTCTACTTGCCGCATCAAAAACTAAATCACAGGCTTCTGATAAAAAACGAGCAGTTCTAGTAAGATTTGTAATATGAATACCCTTACGCTTTGCAGAAATATAAGGTGCCATCTTAGGATTCCATTTCCTAGTACCATGACCAAAATGAACTCCCGCTTCCATCATCTCTTCCAAATTGATGTTCCAATATCTTCTTGTCATTTTTCCTCACACTTCCTCTTGGTTGTTTGCTTTTTTTAAGAAAAAACAAAGAGACGAGGTAGTCTGAAATAAATAAATGTTCCGACGGAACCTTCTACCGAGGATTGACCGCTGATATACGATCCAAACCATTAATTCTTCTTTTTAATTTGTTAGAATTTAATTAATTCGTTATAATCTTTATTACCAAATAACACAAAATCAATCAAAAAATAATAAAAAAATGAATCTCTTTTTAGGAATCATTAAATTGTGTAAATAATAGTTCTGATGTATCATAGAAATTGTTTTGGACACAAGAACAAACTAATTCTCTATGATGGAACAAAATATCTCTCATCTTTCCCTTGAATAAATTCTTCTTTTTGATTTCCAAATGAATGTTCCTTTGTTGCTTTGAGCGATGTACTAATTTTTGGAATCCAGTGCCGGCGGGTATAATTCCCCCCAGAACAACATTTTCTTTCAGACCTTTCAACCAATCAATACGACCTCGTAGAGCAGCTTTTGCTAAAACTCGAGCAGTTTCTTGAAAACTAGCTTCGGATATGAAACTTTGAGTATTCAAAGATGCTCTAGTTATTCCTAATAAGATTGCCCGATAACAGATTGTTTCATCCAGAGCACGCCCTGCTCGTTCTGCTCGCAACAACCCGATTAGTTCTCCCGGTGAAAAAACATTAGACATTCCATCTTCTGAAACCAACACTTTGGATGTTATTTGACGTACAATAATCTCTATATGTCTATTATGAATCTGTACCCCCTGGGATCGATAAACCTCTTGGATCTTATTAACCAAAGAGATACGACTTTGGGCTATGGTCAGTTCAGCACCAATCAAGAACCCCCAAGGGATTCCAAGAATTCTTGGTATACGTTCATTCCAACCCTTAGCCCTCTTTTCGAGATTCATTGATATTGAATCAATCGAACGCACTTCTAAGACTTGTTCCACTTTTGGAAGACCCTGCGTTATGTCACCAGATCTCGATTTTTCATATATAAACGTAACTAATGTATCTCCTTCGTAAAGGATTTCCCCATAATGACCATGAACAGTTGTTCCTGGGGTGACCAAATAAGGTTTAGCGGATCTTATTACTAAATAGTCCGCATGAACAATTAGAACTTGACCGGATTTTATGTGTGGTCCGTATTTGAATAAACATACATTTTCACAAATAAACTGTCCAAGAATAATTATTGGGGATGATTCCTCACAATAATCATGATGTAAAAAGTGCCAATTCAAATCCAATGGATTCAAAATGATGTTATTGCGTGGATCGGGATTATAAATCTTCCTATTTTCGTCCATTAAACAATATTTAAGTACTTGGAAAGTTTGTTTAAAATTGTCAAGTAGTAAATATTTCTTTACCAATATCTGATTATGAGTTATTAAATGGTAAGATGAATAAAAATTCGTGATTTTAGGTACAGTAATACCCAAAGGGCCCAACAAATTTCTAATTGGAATTGTGAGATCTTTTTTAATTGGTTCTTTTGTTACATTGTTATATTTCGAACCGTTGAATGAGCCGATTCGAGAACAGTTGGATGATGACAAAATTATCAAAGATTGGCATTCCTTATTTCGATTCAACAATGTACCAATACCAGTATCAAGAGTTTCCTTATATTGGATAAGTGGCTGAATCTTCGCCTTGGAATAAAAAGGATTGATATTGGTACAATCTAATCCATTATTACAAAGAAACCCCGAACCCGCCGTATCCTTCCTTTTTACAATATATGAAAAGGGGGGTTGGACTAACTCAATTTTTATGAAATCGCGAATCAGATCGTTTGTCCTTATTTCAACAAAGGAAGCATGAATCTCTTCTATAGAACCATTTCTCTCTTGACCCAAATTCAATACTAAGCAAGTGCGAACTAATTGAATACTTGTGTGATAAATTCCTCGAATTGGCTTGCCATTTCCATAAAGGATATAATTGACAACTCTAAGTTGGGCATTATCCCTTTCTCGCAAGGGATCCTGCGGGAAAAATGTTGCTAAATTGATCCCATCAGCTATTTTATATGTGACTACGGGCCGAACCAAAACAAAATATTTTTTCTTGGTAGGTGTAATCCGTTGGACATAGATCCAATTTTTCAATTTTTTAGATTCCTTAGAATCTTTTTTTCCCGCTCCTGGAGGTATTAAAATGCCACTGTGCCTGGATATCTTATCTGTCTCCCCAGGAAAATGGATATTCCCAGAAAAAATTTTAAGTTCAATACTTTTTTTTTTTCTCTCCACTCGTACCAATCCGCTTACTCGACTTCTTATATTTAAAGTTATTTGCGTATCGACTCCAATAATACTATTGTTTAGGACCATTATGAGCGAGGATCCGGGTAAGATATGTACTTCTTCGGGAATGAAAAAAAACCGATCTACTTTCATTTGGTATTTCGAATTAAATTCTTTTGTTCCTCGATACTCAATCAAATCCTCCTTTTTGGAAATTGAATCCACCTCTACGGTACCATATTTAATGATTCCCGAGCTGCTTCTTCTGTATCGGGAATCGTCGCAATAAGCAAGAATACTATTTCTACGTAAAATACCATTTCTGGGTATTTCAATCGAAATACCAAAACAAGGTATTAATTCTTTCTCTCGCTCTTTATCAGAATATTGTAATGGAATTATGAATCGATTTCTTCGACTCTTCCCCAATAAATCAGAATTTTCTTGGGGAAGAGAGGGATATATGAAATTGCACTGCCCCTTAGATATGATTTGATCAGATCTTGAATAATCAAAAACCCCACTCTTTTTCTTTTTTTCATAAGAGGGGTCTGAACTAGACAATTTATGTCCCACTCGACCATTAGTCATTGAGGGATCAGAGATATATTTTTCTTCGATAGAAAAAAAATGAGCATTGATTTGATCTTGATCCTTGTGGAGCGAAAAAGACACTATACTGGATCTGTACGTATTTACTGCTAATATCCATAAATGACTTGTTTTTGGTAATAGATGAACATTACCATATGTATATTCAGGCGCATGGTAGACATTGGTACTCCAGTGCATTTCTCCTTCCGATTCAGAATAAATATGTTTTCGGACCCTTTCTTTAAAATTCAAAGTGGATGCTCCGGCGCGAATTTCAGCAATCACTTGTTCTGATTCTACATATTGATCGTTTTGAACTAAAATCAAACTTTTTGGTGGAATATTCACATTATGTAGAATATCCTGACTTTCAATAGTTACATATAGGTCTATAGAACATAGAAAAGCAGGATGCCCGTGACGAGTACGTGTGGGATGAACCAAATCCTCATTGAATTTTATTTTTCCATTATAGGGAGCTCGTACATGTTCAGCAGTACCGCCCGTAAATACTCCACCGGTATGAAAAGTTCTTAACGTTAATTGAGTACCCGGTTCTCCAATGGATTGGCCCGCTATAATACCTACGGCTTCCCCCAATTCGACCAGATGGCCATGGGTGGGACTCCGGCCATAACATAATTGGCAGATCCAAGATGTACTTCTGCAAGTAAAAGGGGTTCGAATATATATTGGTCGTGCTTGAAAAGTTATGAATCGATTGATAAGTCCAATCCCAATATCTTGATTCCGAGCGGCAATGCACCGTGGGCCCATATATATATCGTCCGCTAATACGCGACCCATTAGTGTTTGGATAAAAATTCTTTCGGTCATCCCGTTTTGAGGACTCACGGAAATACCTCGAATAGTACCACAATCCGTTCTACGTACAATAATGTGTTGAACTACTTCAACAAGTCTACGTGTGAGGTATCCGGCATCTGATGTTCGTACAGCAGTATCTACAACCCCTTTACGGGCTCCATAACAGGAAATTATATATTCCGTTAAAGAAAGTCCCTCGCGTAAGTTGCTTTGAATGGGTAAATCAATCATTTGTCCTTGCGGGTCCGACATTAATCCTCTCATTCCTACTAATTGGTGTACCTGAGATGCATTTCCTCTAGCTCCTGAAAAGGACATTAAATAGACTGGATTAGAGGGATTGGTCATTCGAAAATTAGGATTCATTTCTTGTCTCAAATATTCGCTTGTAGCATACCATATCTCAATGGATTGACGTAATTTTTCTACTGCGTGTACATTCCCATAATGATGATGTTTTTCCAAAATCAAACTTTGTTGCTCAGCATCTTGGACTAACCATCCCTTAGAAGGTATTGTTAAAAGATCATCAATTCCTAAGGAAATAGATGTAGCAGTGGCTTGTTGGAAACCTAGAGTTTTCACTTGATCCAGGATGTGTGATGTATATGCCATTCCAAAGTGATCTATTAATCTGCTAATAAGTCGTTTCATGGCAGCTCCATCTATCACTTTATTGTGAAAGACCAGATTGGCCCGTTCTGCCATAAGTACTACCTCCGTATTCTGCTGAGTAGGATTTGACAATGGGTCTAAGTCAGTGATTTGAAAACTTCCTTTCCTCAATCTTGATTCACGTATAAATTTCCAGAATTATGATACCAATTAAATTGAAGAGACTAAAACTTTCATGGATATCACATAATTATTTAGTTTTAGTTTAGCTGGTATATGAGTAGGCCCGACAAAACCCCTGTATGGCTTCTTCTATTTCTCGATAAAAAGAAATATGACCAACAGTAGTTCGAATATATATACAACAGATTTCTTTTTTTATGCTTCTTACTATTAGATAGTTCCCATAAATCTCATGATAGGTACCCAAGGATTCATATTGAACTTCAATGGGAACTTCCTTTGAACCAATGACACGTTGGTCTAATCGCCATCGGAGCCACAAAGGACTATCTAAATTGATTCGTTTTCGACGATAAGCTCCAAGTGCATCATAAGAACTAGAAAAATAGGGTTCTTTTTCTTTCGTATATTTATAGTTATTATTGTCAACTATTTTATTTTGATAGTTTCTGCAATTCCATGTATTATACCTATTTGCACGAATACCTCGACGGTTCCCAATCGTTAATACATAGAGTCCAATAAGCATATCTTGAGTTGGTACGGAAATGGGGTCCCCAATAGCTGGAGACAAAAGATTCATATGAGAAAACATAAGTAAACGGGCCTCGGCTTGAGCTTCCAAGGATAAAGGTACATGAACGGCCATTTGATCCCCGTCAAAGTCTGCATTAAAGCCCTTACAAACTAATGGGTGTAAACAAATAGCGCGTCCCTCCACTAAAATAGGTTGGAATGCCTGTATTCCTAATCTATGCAGGGTGGGTGCTCTATTCAGCAATACAGGATGCCCCTGCATAACTTCTTGAAGTATTTCCCATACAATCGGTTCTTTTTCTCTAATTTTACTTTTAGCAATACCTATATTGGAAGCAATATGTTGTCTGATTAGACCACGAATTACAAATGTCTGGAAAAGTTCTATTGCTATTTCTCGAGGTAATCCGCATTGGTGTAATGAAAGGGAAGGGCCCACGACAATG